TATATAGACATAGACTGTGATTCCATACCCTACAAATAAATTATCGAATTTATTTCCGGTTTTAGAGTTCTCAACATTGCCTTAACCCTATATTGATTGTAAATATTGTAAATTCATAAAACGTTTTATTTTTTATAGTGGATTGTATACCTGCTATGTACACAACATAAAGTTATTCCATTTTCATCATAGAATTATTATTTGATCTTTTTCTTCTTTGTATCATAATTCAATCAAAATTGATCGAATTATTCTAATCTGTAACTTCAACGAAATCGGAATAGTTCTCTTCGTTGTACGACATTAGGATGAAATCCAATCGCGTTCAACTATTTCTTATCGATTCCTGTCAAAAAGGGACAGTTGGAATAGAAGTCCCCTAATTTTGATTTTTCAAATCAATCTATTTTTATGTTATTTCGTACTGTAAATTCTTTTTTTTGTGGGATCATTTTCCCACGAGAGGGAATGAGAAGAATTATAGAATGGATTGCTAGCTATGCCTAGATCGCGGATAAATGGAAATTTTATTGATAAGACCTTTTCAATTGTAGCCAATATCTTATTGCAAATAATTCCGACAACTTCAGGAGAAAAGGAGGCATTTACCTATTATAGAGATGGTGTGATTTGATTCTTTTTTTTTTTTATTCATTTTTTTTTCGGTCTTACGAGAAAGACACGTGATTCGGGAAAATTTTTGAAAAAATCGACGCTTGTTGAAGGTGAAGTTTGGAAATAGAACAATTCCTTCTGTCGGGTATCCTCGATTAATGCAACCTCAGATGCTATGGTTCAATTTTAGATTCTAGTATTGAGCGAAAGGTTACACCTAGAGGTTCTGTATTATGGGGCAATCCTACTCCACTAGTACCAATAGACAGCATAAGGCAAGAAGCACTACACCTAGGAATCAACAACACGAAACCCTTGTTAGAAATTACCCCTTTCCTTATTGGGCTCGGGACTAAAAGAATGGTTGGGACAACAAACATCCATCTCGTTCGTACTTTGGATACCAATATAACCATTGAAGGCTGTTGAAGTGACTAATTCCTGAAAATTAGGAGGCGTTGAAAACAAAGAAATTGTTGGAGTTCTCATTTCTATCTAGTCCCAACACGCTTGATATTAAGAAAAGATCTCTTGCAGGAAGGTTGGCTAGAGATTTCTTGTAAAAACACTAGCCCCGCTCAGTCCATAATGAGAATATTTTCATCTTTTTTGATTATTCTCATTATGCACATAAAGGAGGAGCCGTATGAGATGAAAATCTCACGTACGGTTCTGGAACGGAGATTCTTTTAATTGAATGGCGACCGTAACGGATGTCAGCCCAATCCGAAGGAAATTATGCGGAAGCTTTACAGAATTATTATGAAGCTATGCGACTAGAAATTGATCCCTATGATCGAAGTTATATACTCTATAATATAGGTCTTATCCATACAAGTAATGGAGAACATACGAAAGCTTTGGAATATTATTTTCGGGCACTAGAACGAAATCCATTCTTACCACAAGCTTTTAATAATATGGCCGTGATCTGCCATTACGTGCGACTATCTTCACTATAGAAGTTCAAAAAAAGAAAAACCAAAAAGGCTTTCTACATATGCATCGTTTAAAACAACGATTTTTATCAGCTGTAGCAAAGAAAGAAACTTCATAGAAGTTGAAATATGAAGAAATAGATATGCCTAGCTACTTATTTCTATGGATAAAAAAGGATCTAATTGGTAGAGGAAGCACCGTAAAGATTAATTTGCGAGGTTTGGGGCCGATACAATAATAACTGCGTATTTATGTCATGATGGTAGATATACTTATCTCATGATGTGAGATAAAAATTAGGAATCCACTTATGTAATAGAGTCGATCCACTAAAGTCTTGAGCAGCGGTGTAGGATCAGATCCCAAAGATAGTAAGTTTTTTCTTTCTTAGGAAGGAAAGTCTTTTTCAAAGATTCTATATGAATTGCTATACGAAACCAAGATAGTTACCTTTCAGAAAATTCTAACGATAAGGTGCATTTTTTCTTCTGAAGGTGGGAAAAAAGATAAAACGAAATAAAACGGATTATTAATCCAAATTGAATCCACATTTCAGTTTAAAACTCATGTAATGAACCTCTTTGGTTAACCCGAAAAATGGGATAGATCCATGAAAAATCCTATTCGTTAGATATGGGGACACCAAAAGAATTAATGAGCCGTATGAGGTAGGAAACTCTCAAGTACGGTTCGAAGGGAAGGAATTAATCCACCTATTCCGACCGAGGAGAACAGGCCATTCGCCAGGGAGATTCTGAAATTGCGGAGGCTTGGTTTGATCAAGCCGCTGAATATTGGAAACAGGCTATAGCACTTACTCCTGGTAATTATATTGAAGCACATAATTGGTTGAAAATCACGAGGCGTTTCGAATAAAAGAAGGCGCCTTTTTTATTTAGTTTATTATTAATTCTATCTATTCTATTATTATTTAGTTTGTAATTTA